TATGGCCGTAGTCCCACTCATGGCGACTTGGTCGAATTGGGAGAAGCAGTAGGTATTATTGCGGGTCAATCTATTGGGGAACCCGGGACTCAACTAACATTAAGAACTTTTCATACCGGTGGAGTATTTACAGGTGGTACTGCAAAACATGTACGAGCTCCTGATAATGGAAAAATAAAATTCAATGAAGATTTGGTTCATCCCACACGTACACGTCATGGGTATCCTGCTTTTCTATGTTATATAGACCTATATGTAACTATTGAGGGTCAAGATCTTCTACATAATGTGAATATTCCACCAAAAAGTTTGATTTTAGTTAAAAATGATCAATATGTAGAATCAGAACAAGTGATTGCTGAGATTCGCGCCGAAGCATCCACCTTGAATTTTAAAGAGAGAGTTCGAAAACATATTTATTCTGACTCAGAGGGAGAAATGCACTGGAGTATCGCTGTGTACCATGCACCCGAATATACATATGGTAATGTTCATCTCTTACCAAAAACAAGTCATTTGTGGATAGTATCTGGAGTTCCGTACAGATCCAGTATAGTCCCTTTTTCGCTCCACAAGGATCAAGATCAAATAAATATTCATTCTCTTTCTGCCGAACGAAAATATATTTCTAACCCTTCAGTGACTAATGATCAAGTGAGACACAAATCGTTTAGGTCGGATCCTTCTGGTAAAAAAGGGGAGTGGGTTCTTGATTATTCAGGACCTGATCGAATCATATGTAATGTTCATTGTAATTTCATATATCCCCCCATTCTCGACGATAATTCTGATTTATTGGCAAAGAGGCGAAGAAATAGATTCATCATTCCATTACAATCTAATCAAGAAAAAGAACTAATACCCCGTTCGGGTATCTCGATTGAAATACCCATAAATGGTCTTTTCCGTATAAATAGTATTCTTGCTTATTTCGATGATCCCCGATACAGAAGAAAGAGTTCAGGAATTACTCAATATGGGACTATAGAGGTGGATTCAATCGTCAAAAAAGAGGATTTGATTGAGTATCGAAGAACAAAAGAATTTAGGCCAAAATACCAAACGAAAATAGATCGATTTTTTTTCATTCCCGAGGAAGTGCATATCTTACCCGGATCTTCTTCTATAATGGTACGGAACAATAGTATCATTGGAGTAGATACACGAATTACTTTCAATATAAGAAGCCGAGTAGGCGGATTGGTCCGAGTGGAGAAAAAAAAAAAAAAGATTGAACTCAAAATATTTTCTGGGGATATCTATTTTCCTGGAGAGACAGATAAGATATCCTGGCACAGCGGCATCTTGATACCACTAGGAACGGGAAAAAAAAATTCTAAGGAATCAAAAAATTGGATCTATGTCCAACGGATCACACCCACCAAAAAAAAGTATTTTGTTTTGGTTCGACCCGTAGTCACATATGAAACGGCGGACGGGCTAAATTTAGCAACGCTTTTCCCCCAGGATCCCTTGCAGGAAAGGGATCATGTGCAACTTCGAGTTGTCAATTATATCCTTTCTGGAAATGGTAAACCAATTCGCGGAATTTCTCATACAAATATTCAATTAGTTCGAACTTGTTTAGTATTGAATTGGGACCAAGACAAAAAGGGTTCTTCCATAGAGGAGGTTCATGCATCCTTTGTTGAGGTAAGGGTAAATGATCTGATTCGAGATTTCATAAGAATGGACTTAGTGAAGTCCCTCATTTTGTATACCAGAAAAAGGAATGATCCGGCAGGATTAATTCCCGCTAATGGATCAGATCGTACCAATCTCAATCCTTTTTATTCCAAGGTAAGGATTAAACAATCACTTACCTGGCATCAAGGAACTATTCGTACGTTGGTGAATAGAAATAAGGAATGCGAATCTTTGATAACTTTGTCATCATCTAATTGTTCTCGAATAGGTCCACTCAACGATTTGAAATATAACAACAATGTGACAAAAAAATCAAATAAAAGGGATCCACTACTTCCAATTAGGAATTCGTTGGGTCCTTTAGGAATTGTCCCTAAAATTACGAATTTTTTTTCATTTTACTATTTAATAACTCATAATCAGATCTTGGTAAATAAACATTCGCTGCTTGACAATTTAAAACAGACTTTCCAAATACTTAAATATTATTTAATGGATGAAAATGGGAGGATTTATAATCCCAATCCATCCAGTAACATGATTTTTCATCCATTCAATCGGAATTGGTATTTTTTCCATCACGATTATTGTGAAGAAACATCGACGATAATTAGCCTTGGACAGTTTTTTTGTGAAAATGTATGTATATCTAAGTATGGACCACATCTAAAATCGGGTCAGGTTCTAATTGTTCATGTTGACTCTTTAGTAATAAGATCTGCAAAGCCCTTTTTGGCTACTCCAGGAGCAACCGTTCATGGCCATTATGGGGAAATCCTTTACGAAGGAGATACCTTAGTTACATTTATATATGAAAAATCGAGATCTGGTGATATAACACAAGGTCTTCCAAAAGTAGAACAAGTGTTAGAAGTTCGTTCGATTGATTCAATATCAATGAACTTAGAAAAACGGGTTGAAGGTTGGAACGAACGTATAACAAGAATTCTTGGGATTCCTTGGGGATTCTTGATTAGCGCTGAGCTAACCATAGCGCAAAGTCGTATATCTTTGGTTAATAAAATTCAAAAAGTTTATAGATCCCAGGGAGTGCAGATACATAATAGGCATATAGAAATTATTGTACGTCAAATAACATCAAGAGTGTTGGTTTCAGAAGATGGAATGTCTAATGTTTTTTCACCAGGTGAATTCATTGGATTGTTGCGAGCGGAACGAACGGGGCGCGCTTTGGAAGAAACGATCTGTTACCGAGCCGTCTTATTGGGCATAACGCGAGCGTCTCTGAATACTCAAAGTTTCATATCTGAAGCGAGTTTTCAAGAAACTGCTCGAGTTTTAGCAAAAGCCGCTCTACGAGGTCGTATCGATTGGTTGAAAGGCCTGAAAGAAAATGTTGTTCTGGGGGGTGTGATACCCGTTGGTACCGGATTCAAAGGATTAGTGCACCGTTTAAGCCAACACAGCAACATTTCTTTGGAAATCGAAAAGAAGAATCTATTCGAGGGGGGCATCAGAGATATTTTGTTCCGCCACAAAAAATTATTGGATTCTTGCATCTCCAAAAATTTCCACGATACATCAGAACAATCATTTACAGGATTTACTGATTCCTAAGAGCGATCATCCTTTTAATTTATAATTTAACTAGCCGGTCCCTTCTTTTGTTAAAAAAAAAATGAATAGAAAGGAATTAATGGCTTGGACCGTGTATTACCGCTCAATCTCCGGTAGAAAGGTTCCATCGGAACAATTTTTTCAGGGTACCTCGTAAAAAAAAAGAGGAAGTGTGGGGAGAAATGACAAGAAGGTATTGGAACATAAATCTGGAAGAAATGATGGAAGCAGGAGTTCATTTTGGTCATGGTACTAGGAAGTGGAATCCTAGAATGGCACCTTACATCTCTGCAAAGCGTAAAGGTATTCATATTACAAATCTTACTAGAACTGCTCGTTTTTTATCAGAAGCTTGTGATTTAGTTTTTGATGCAGCAAGTAGGGGAAAACAATTCTTAATCGTTGGTACAAAAAATAAAGCAGCTGATTCAGTAGCATCGGCTGCAATAAGGGCTCGATGTCATTATGTTAATAAAAAATGGCTCGGTGGTATGTCAACAAATTGGTCCACTACAGAAACAAGACTTCATAAGTTCAGGGACTTGAGAGCGGAACAAAAGACGGGAAGACTTAACCGTCTTACGAAACGAGATGCAGCAATGTTGAAGAGACAATTATCTCACTTGCAAACATATCTGGGTGGCATCAACTATATGACGGGGTTGCCTGATATTGTAATCATCGTTGATCAGCAAGAAGAATATACGGCTCTTCGAGAATGTGTTACTTTGGGAATTCCAACAATTTGTTTAATCGATACAAATTGTGACCCAGATCTTGCAGATATTTCGATTCCAGCCAATGATGACGCTATAGCTTCAATTCGATTAATTCTTAACAAATTAGTATCTGCAATTTGTGAGGGTCGTTATAGCTATATAAGAAATCGTTGATTAATAATAAGATAAGTCAATTACTTCGTCAATTCCATCGATTTATGGAATCGGTTACTATACTATATCCATCCTGAATATAAAAGATAAAAATTCCCGGGGATATTATGTAATTACTTGGTATCCGAAATATACAGTTAAAGTAGGCGAATCGATAAAGAGATAATTGAATCAAAATAATTCCTTTTTAAGTTCTATTTCTGTCAGAGGGCAAGCAATATGAATGTTCTACCATGTTCCATCAACACATTAAAAAGGTTATACGATATATCCGGTGTAGAAGTAGGCCAACATTTCTATTGGCAAATAGGAGGTTTCCAAGTCCATGCCCAAGTACTTATTACTTCTTGGTTCGTAATTGCTATCTTATTAGGTTCTGCTACTATAGCTGTTCGGAATCCACAAACCATTCCAACCGACGGTCAGAATTTCTTCGAATATGTCCTTGAATTCATTCGAGACTTGAGCAAAACTCAAATTGGAGAAGAATACGGTCCATGGGTTCCTTTTATTGGAACTATGTTCTTATTTATTTTTGTTTCCAACTGGTCGGGTGCTCTTTTACCTTGGAAAATAATACAGTTACCTCATGGGGAGTTAGCCGCACCCACGAATGATATAAATACTACTGTTGCTTTAGCTTTACCTACGTCAGTAGCCTATTTCTATGCAGGTCTTACAAAAAAAGGATTGGGTTATTTCGGTAAATATATTCAACCAACTCCAATACTTTTACCAATTAACATCCTAGAAGATTTCACAAAACCCTTATCGCTTAGTTTTCGACTTTTTGGTAATATATTGGCTGATGAATTAGTAGTTGTTGTTCTTGTTTCTTTAGTACCTTCAGTAGTTCCTATACCTGTCATGTTCCTTGGATTATTTACAAGTGGTATTCAAGCTCTTATTTTCGCAACTTTAGCCGCGGCTTATATAGGGGAATCCATGGAGGGTCATCATTGACTATCTTTCAAAATATGCTTTTTTATTTATCCCAACGCTGTATAGGCGGTTCAAATAAGCTATTTTGGAACAGAATAGATACAAGGGTATATATGATTTAGAGTACTAGTAAAAAAGATTACGATATTTTGGAATTCAATTGTCAACAAAAAGGAATGAACGAGATCTAAAGGATCTTTTTCCTAAGATTTCCGTTGGGGCCACTTATGTCATACTCCCCCAATATTCTATTTCTATTTGTTCAGTCAATCACAATATTGATTACGATTCATACCTAATCATAATTTGGATAAGATAAGAATTGTTATCCGGTTCCGATGTGCGATAAAAAAAGTGTTCTATGAAACTATTCCCATCCCATTTCATTTGATTTCAGTCAATTCAATGATTGATCAAAATTTGAATTAATTGCATGCAATTAATTGGATCTCTAATATGGATATTGTATTGATATGGAAGGAGTCAGTCAGACTAATGAATTCGTCAGTTTGTATTCATGCTTGTATTAATGCGGGATCGGGATAATGATAAAGAAAAGGAAACCAATAATTTACAAACGAGATTCATAAAAAATGGGTTAGGGATGGGGTCAAACTGGGTATATGTTATTTAATTATAAGCCAACTCTTCTGTATGTTTCAAAGAATGATTCTAGAATCGGGTTGAATATTAGATGTGAATTTTTTGTTTACGTTATGGAAGAAAGCCATGTATATGTGATATTAGATATTTACTAGTTATATATGAACTATCCATATATCTTATTGACTTTTCTACCCCACCGTGAATTTAGATAGGAATTACAATAGAAGTTCTTCCGTTTCGTCTGGGCCGAATGAATAAACAGATGAAATCAAGCATAGCATATAGAAGAGAAAGAGTGCAGAATTGAAAGAATGAATGGTTCGGAACAAATAAATGAAACGGAAGAACTAGGTCCTTCTGCATTGATTATGGATTGATAAAGACTCCGTGGATAGGAAAACGCGAGATCGAAGCAGTTATGCTTATACGATTCAATAATCTCATTACTTTAATTTGTAGTTCATAGTTATTTCGACTGGATTGGGTGGATCTTAGTAATGGAATAATAAGTCATAATTCATTGGTTGCTTGTATCATTAACCATTTATTTATTTTTATGCGAGGAGCTTACCATGAATCCACTGATTTCTGCTGCTTCCGTTATTGCTGCTGGATTGGCTGTAGGGCTGGCTTCTATTGGACCTGGAGTTGGTCAAGGTACTGCTGCGGGCCAAGCTGTAGAAGGTATCGCAAGACAACCAGAGGCAGAGGGTAAAATACGAGGTACTTTATTGCTTAGTCTGGCTTTTATGGAAGCTTTAACAATTTATGGACTGGTCGTGGCATTAGCACTTTTATTTGCAAATCCCTTTGTTTAATCCTATAAATTTGTAAAGTTTTTTTGTTTTGTCTTTCTTATTTTATTACCTTGGATTTGCCGCTTGATTTTTCGAATTATATCAAGATTTCACTCCTACAATAACGATTTCACTCCTACAATAGTTTTAACTTAGAGATAATACCCCGTGGGAAGGACTAATTTGAGGATCAGGAATTAGCGGATCCACTCGCTTTCTTCCTTCCCGTTCTCAGTCCAATGGAACCCCCTTTTTTTAGGAAGCGTTGCAACAAATGAGGTATTTCGCAATTGATATGCGACCTGAGACCCAATTCTAACAAGTATTTCAATTTTCTTATTGAAATAAAAATTATTAAATTTTAAAATATTAAGAAAATTAATAAAAAAATCAATCAAATAAAAAAAAGGGCGAAGTAATACAAAAAGAACTCTGTTCGATTTAGTCAGTCCTATCTATAAGAGGAGATCCTATGAAAAATGTAACCGATTCTTTCGTTTCCTTGGGTCGCTGGCCATCCGCCGGGAGTTTCGGATTTAATACCGATATTTTAGCAACAAATCCAATAAATCTAAGTGTAGTCCTTGGTGTATTGATTTTTTTTGGAAAGGGAGTGTGTGCGAGTTGTTTATTTCAAGAATAAGCTGGATCTAACCAGCTGCACTTTATTCTTTATAATTATAATTAGGAAAGAAAGGTGCACGATCTCGCGAATTACTTCTGAATAAATTCAGAAATCATATGTACGAACCATAGCATTTCGCGATTCATTGGTAAATAAACTTTGATTCTCTATCAACCAATAATATGGGACCCTAAGCAAAACATGGTTAAAGCTAAATTGTTTGAAGTTCGGGCGCAACATTGGTGCTCTTTCTACCACTATATTAATTAGTATGGAGATGGTTTCAAAATGTATAGTTGCATTTTATCCGATATAGAACACTCATATCGATAAAATGATTTGAACCCTTTACTGGAGAAATGGGAATCCCTTCCTTTTTTATCCAATTTATCCAATGCGGAATCGACGACCT